GTTAAAGAAAAAAAACAATGCCTACAGGAAAAGGACTAATCAGTTATTTCTGCCATCGCCTCAAACGTGTCAATATTCTCACTAATGGTACGTAAATGTAACTCCTTGTTCAAAGAACTATTCAGAGTGCCTCGAGCTCCTTTTAAAACTTGTTGGAAAACCTGTTGTCGGACTTGCTGAACCGCCCTTTGGTGGTCAAAACGAATGGTTTCATTTTTGTAATTTTCTAATTCTTCCAAAGTCTTATAAGTTGACTTAATCAAATTCAATTTTTCTCGTTCTATCTCCGAGTATCCATTCACTCGAAATTGATCCGCTTCCCTTTCGACTTTCCGTAAGCGAGCCCGGGCTTTTTCCAGCCGTTGAATGGCCCCCCCCTGCAGTTCCTCTGAATTTCGAATAGTATTCAGGATCTTCCGTTTTCGATTATCTAATAAATCACTTAATGAAAGTAGATTATCTTTCCATTCATCTCAAAACTTACATGATCCCTTCCCGAACCAAACATGAATTTTTCGATTCATTTGGCTCTCACACTCAATTACTTCAACTTTTTAAGTATGGGGGCAATTCCCATATCTTTTTTTTAATGTAATGAGCCTATCCTCTACCTCTCTTCTCTATTCATATTCCAAGATGTCGCGACTAATCACTAATCCAAGACCAGAATATTTTGAGGACTCTTCTGACGGAACAAAACAAAAATATTGAATTGTCAGCAAAGTTGTTTCTTTTTTTCGTCAAATCCAAAGAATTCTTCTTACTTTATATTATACACAGGTCACCGATTCAGCATAAAAAGCGGTTGATTGAAATATTTCAAATATTTTGCATTCCAATAAAAGAAAAGGCTCAAATAATTTTATCGACATGAGTGTTTTATATCGAAAAAAAACACAAATTCCAATTATTCATTTTGCAAACATTTCTATTCTATATTAATATAGTAGTAGAAAGAGTACCATGCTGCGTCTGGACTTCAAACAGTTTTGTTTAGCTTTAACCATGTTAATGACCCCCCACTATTGGTTTGGTTGATAGAGAATCAAAGTATATTTACCAATGAATCACGAAATGCTATGGTTCTTAAATATGATTTGAAATTGATTCAGAAGTAATTCGCGGAATCGTGCACCTTTTTCGATCTAGTTATAATGAAAAAAAGTACAGCTGGTTGGATCCAGCCTATTCTTGAAATAAACAACTCGCACGCACTCCCTTTCCAAAAAAGATCAATACACCAAGTACTACACTTAGATTTATTGGATTTGTTGCTAAAATATCGGTATTAAACCCGAAACTCCCGGCAAATGACCAGCGAACCAAGGAAACGAAAGAATCGGTTATATTTTTCATATTATCTCCTCTTTTAGATAGACTAAAAAAAAATACGTAATTTGCATATTTATAGGATTAAACAAAGGGATTCGCAAATAAAAGCGCTAATGCTACAACCAGTCCATAAATTGTTAAAGCTTCCATAAAAGCCAGACTAAGCAATAAAGTACCTCGTATTTTTCCCTCCGCCTCGGGTTGTCTCGCGATACCTTCTACAGCTTGACCCGCAGCAGTACCTTGACCTACTCCAGGTCCAATAGAAGCAAGCCCGACGGCCAACCCAGCGGCAATAACAGAAGCGGCAGAAATCAGTGGATTCATGATAAGTTCCTCGCACTAAAATAAAGAAATAGTTAATGATACAATCGTCCAATGAATTATGACTTAATTATTCCATCGCTAAGATTCATCCAGTCGAAATAACTAAGAACTCGGAATTGAAGTAATAATACTATTAGTATTAAACCATAAAAGCTACTTCGATATCTCTTTTTTAGTTCCGATCCACAGGATTTTTGTGAATCCATACGACTTTTGTTCTTCCATTTCTTCTTTCCAAACCCTTTTTTAATTCTTCGTTCGTTAGTTTTCTTTATTTCATCGCTTTATTCATTCACATTCAATTCACAGGCAAAGACGAAACCGAAGAATTTCTATTGGAATCTCTATCTAAGTTCACAATAGTAGGGCGGATTAGATATATCTTTAATTGATATATAACTATCAATATCTAATATCATATATACATGTCTTTCTTCCATAACGTAAACCAACTATTCATATCTTAGATTCAAACTATTCGTATCTTAAAGTCAATCGTATTCTAGAATCATTCTTGGAACCATACACAAGAGTTGGCTTAGAGTCATTAGATCCCATATACCCAATTCTGTTCCCCTCTCCCAATCAACCCATTTTTTATGAATCTCGTTTGGCGAATCATTGCATAGAAATAAACATAAGTATTTTATTCCGGTAAGGTCATGCACTTTAATTATTTAATTCTTTATTAATATTTTCTTTTCGTCAATTGTTGAATTGAATAAAATCAACTGAAATGGGAATCATTCTAGAAAGCATCTTTCTTTTTCTTTTTTTTTTTGAATCACACACCGTGTAAATTGTGATACTATGATACTATAAGAATTTTTATTCAAATAATCACTCCTTATATTTGAATTGAATGAACAAAACAATAGAATGATAATATTCATTGGCAGGAGTATGATATAATAAAGCCAAACATGAATTTTAGGAAAAAGATCTTTTTGATCTCTTTCCTTTTTTACAATTCCCCAATATCTGAATTTTTTTTCTATGACTCTTGGTCGTATATCCCGTATTTGTCTATTTCTATTTGTATATTGATGTTTCCTAAGTGACTTATCTTTAGTTACGCATACACTGCGTTATTCTAAGCTAAAAAAAAAAGAGACTATTTCGAAAACTAGTCAATGATGGCCCTCCATAGATTCGCCTATATAAGCCGCCGCTAAAGTTGCAAAAATAAGAGCTTGAATACCGCTTGTAAATAATCCAAGGAACATCACAGGTATAGGAACCACTAAAGGTACTAAAGAAACAAGAACAACAACTACTAATTCATCAGCTAATATATTCCCGAAAAGTCGAAAGCTAAGTGATAAAGGTTTTGTGAAATCTTCTAAAATGTTAATGGGTAAAAGAATTGGAGTCGGTTGAATGTATTTACTGAAATAACCTAATCCCTTTTTAGAAAGACCTGCATAGAAATATGCTACTGACGTGAGCAAGGCTAAAGCAACGGTAGTATTGATATCATTCGTAGGTGCAGCTAACTCCCCATGGGGTAACTGTATTATTTTCCAAGGTAAAAGAGCACCGGACCAATTCGAAACAAAAATAAATAGAAACATAGTTCCAATAAAGGGAACCCATGGACCATATTCTTCTCCAATCTGAGTTTTGCTCACGTCTCGAATAAATTCAAGGACATATTCGAAGAAATTTTGACCGGCAGTCGGAATAGTTTGTGGATTCCGAACAGCTATAAGGGCTGAACCTAATAAGATAGCAATTACAACCCAAGAAGTAATAAGTACTTGGGCATGGACTTGTAAACCTCCTATTTGCCAATAGAAATGTTGGCCTACTTCCACACTGGATATATCGTATAACCCTTTTAGTGTGTTACTGGAACATGATATAACATTCATATTGCCCTCTAACAGAAATAGAACTTTAAAAAGAATTATTTTGATTCAACCCTCTCCCTTTCGACTTGGATACTTTAATTAGAATTATCCGTTTTGAATACCCGCTAATCACCCACAGTTTTTTTTTTTAATTTCTTTTCTTTTATGCGATTCAAGAAGAGTAACCGATTCCAAAAATCCATGTAGTTACCAAAAAAATTGATTTATCTTATTATTAATCAAGGATTTCGTATATAGCTAGAACGACCCTCACAAATTGCAAATACAAATTTATTAAGAATTAATCGGATTGAAGCTAAAGCGTTATCGTTTGCTGGAATCGAAATATCTGCGAGATCGGGGTCACAATTTGTATCGATTAAACAAATTGTTGGAATTCCAAAAGCGATACATTCTCGAAGAGCCGTATATTCTTCTTGCTGATCAACGATGATTACAATATCCGGTACCCCCGTCATATAGTGAATCCCGCCCGGATACGTTTGCAAGGGTGATAATTGTCTCTTCAGGATAGCTGCATCTCTTTTTGGAAGACGGTTGAGTCTCCCCGTCTTTTGTTCCGCTCTCAAATCCCTGAACTTATGAAGTCTCGTTTCTGTAGTGGACCAATTCGTTAACATACCACCGAGCCCTTTTTTTTAATATAATATAATGACATATAATGACACCGGGTTCTTATTGCAGCTCGTGCTACTAAATCTGCTGCTTTATAACAAGCTTCTGATAAAAAACGAGCAGTTCTTGTCAGATTTGTAATATGAATACCTTTATGTTTTGCTGAGATATAAGGTGACATTCTAGGATTCCATTTCCTAGTACCATGACCAAAAGGAATTCCTGCTTCCATCATCTCTTCAAAATTGATATTCCACTATCTTCTTGCCATTTCTCCCCATACTTCCTCTTTTTTTTTTTATTTTTTTTATCAAAAAAAATAAAAAAAAGAGACGAGTGAAATAAATAATTGTTCCAATGGAACCTTCTCTTCTATCAGAGATTGGCCATTGATACACAATCCAGGCCATTCATTACTTTCTATTCGTTATTATCTTTCTTTTCTTACTATTAAGAAATCAAAGGATCAAAAATAGTTAAGAGCATCCGCTACTTAGGACTCATTAAATCCTCTAAATTATTGTTCTGATGTATCATGTAAAGTCTTTGAAATGCAAAAGTCTAATAATTCTCTGTGGTGTAAGAAAATATCTATCATCCCCCCCCCCGAATAAATTCTTTTTTTTGTTTCCAAAAGAATATTGTTATGCTGCCGTGAACAGTGCACTAATGCTTTGAATCCGGTACCAACGGGTATCATCCCCCCCAGAACAACGTTCTCTTTCAGGCCTTTCAACCAGTCGATACGACCCCGGAGAGCTGCTTTGGCTAAAACCCGAGCGGTTTCTTGAAAACTTGCTTCAGATATAAAACTTTGAGTATTCAGAGATGCTCTCGTTATTCCCAATAATATAGCTCGATAACGGATCGCTTCTTCCAAAGCACGCCCCGTTCGCTCCGCTCGTAACAATCCAATAAGTTCGCCGGGTAAAAAAATATTAGACATTCCGTCTTCTGAAACCAACACTTTTGATGTTATTTGACGTACAATAATTTCGATATGTCTATTATGGATTTTGACCCCCTGGGATCGATAAACCTTTTGGATCTTATTAACCAAAGAGATACGACTTTGCACTATAGTTAGCTCAGCACCAATTAAGAATCCCCAAGGAATCCCAAGAATTCTTGTTATACGCGCGTTCCAACCCTCAACTCTTTTTTCTAGGTTCATTGATATTGAATCAATCGAACGCACTTCTAACACTTGTTCTACTTTTGGAAGACCCTGCGTTATATCACCAGATCTTGATTTTTCATATATAAATGTAATTAATGTATCTCCTTCATAAAGGATTTCTCCATAATGCCCATGAACAGTAGCTCCTGGAGTAGCCAAATAAGGCTTAGCTGATCTTATTACTACAGAGCCAGCTTGAACAATTAAAACTTGACCTGATTTGAGGTGTGGTCCATTTGTGGCTATACATATATTTTCACAAATAAACTGCCCAAGACTCATTATTGTGGACATTTCCTCACAATAATTATGATGGATAAAATACCAATTCAAATTAAATGGATTCAAAACAATCTTACTGTCTGGATCAGGATTATAAATTCTCTCGTTTTCATCCATTAAATAAAATTTACGTACTTGAAAAGTCTGTTTTAAATTATCAAGTTTCAAATAGTTAGTTACCGAAATCGGATTATAAGTTATTAAATAGTAAAATGAATAAAAATTCGCAATTTGAAGGACTGTTCCTAAGGGTCCCAACGAATTCCTAATTGGAATTAGAGGATCTTTTTGAATGTGAATTGATTGCTTTATCACATTATGATATTTGATATCGTTGAATGGACCCATTCGAAAACAATTAGATGATGACAAAATTATCAAAGACTGGCATTCCTTATTTCTATTCAACAAGGTATGAATAGTTCCTTGATTTTGGCTAAGTGATTGTTGAACCCTTGCCTTGAAATAAATGGAGTAAAACGGATTTATATTGGTGCGATCTGGACCATTATCAGAGATCAATCCTGGACTTGACGGAGCATTCCTTTTTCTGATATACGAAATATGGGTTTGCACTAAGTCGATTCTTAGGAAATCTCGAATCATACCGTTTGTACTTACTTCAACAAAGGAAGCACAGACCTCTTCGACGGAAGAACTTTTTTTGTCTTGGTCCCAATTCAAGACTAAACAAGTTCGAACTAATTGAATACTTGTGTCAGAAATACCCCGAAAGGGTTTGCCCTTTCCATAAAGGATATAATTGACAGCTTGAAGGTGCATATTATCCTTTTCCCGCAGCAGATCCTGGGGGAAGAGTGTTGCTAAATTGATACCGTTCGCTATTTCATATGTGACTACGGGTCGAACCAAAACAAAATGCTTTTTCTTTGTAGGTGTGATCCGTTGGACATAGATCCATTTTTTCAATTTTTTTGATTCCCGGGTGGATTCCTTAAGTTCTTTTTTTCCCGTTTCCGGCGGTATCAAGATGCCACTGTGTCGGGATATCTTATCCGTTTCCCCAGGAAAATGGATATCCCCAGAAAAAATTTTTAGTTCAATCCTTTTTTTTTTTTTCTCCACTCGGACTAATCCGCCCGCTTGGCTTCTTCTATTTAAAGCGATCCGGGTATCTACTCCAATGATACTATTATTCCGTACCATTACGTAAGAAGATTCGGGTAAAATATGCACTTCCTCGGGAATGAAAAAAAAGCGATCAATTTTCATTTGAAATTTTGGCTTAATTTTTTTGACTCCTCGATACTCAATCAAGTCCTCTTTTTTGACGATTGAATGCGCCCCTATAGTCCCATATTTAGTAATTCCTGAATTCTTTCTTCTGTATCGAGGATCATCAAAATAAGCAAGAATACTATTTTTACGGAAAATACCCTTTATGGGTATTTCAATCGAGATACCTGAATGGGGCATTAGTTCTTTCTCTTGTTCTTGAATGGAGTGGAACGGAATGAGAAATTGATTTCTTCGCCTTTTTGCCAATAAATCAGAATTCTTGTGGAGAATTGCAGGATGTATGAGATTACAATGACCAATACCTATGATTCGATTAAATCCCGAATAATCAAAAATACCATCTTCTTTTTTATCAGAAAAATCTGACCTAACTAATTGGTGTCTCACTTGATCATTATTCACTGAGAGGCTAGAAATATATCTTCGTTCGACAGAATGAGAATGGATGTTCAGTTGATCTTGATCCTTGTGGAGTGAAAAAGAAACTACACCGGATCTGCACGAACCTCCTGATAATATCCATAAATGGCTTGTTTTTGGTAAGAGCCGGACATTACTATATTGAAATTCGGGTGCATGGTACACGTCGGTACTCCAGTGCATTTCTCCCTCTGAGTCAGAATAAATATG